ATGACTCAAAAACTTTCAATTGGTTTTTTTCTCCTATTTTGCAAAAAAGGAAACTCAGGTAAGTGCTTTTTTATAAACATATGTATAAAAAGACCATATTTCATTTAGCTCCTTGATGCCTACCATAACTAGTTATTTCGGTTTTCTACTAACGGCTTTAACTATAACCTCAGCTCTATTTATTGGTCTGAGCAAGATACGACTTATTTGAAATTAATTGCACAAAATCTTTCTGCGAACTTCTGTGTATTTTTACCCCGTTAATTGCCAATTCTTGGTCATTGAGATTCATGGTAATTCGGATTAATATTTAGGTATAGATATTACCTCTTTTTTCTCCTTTCAAACAAATTGAAATGATTGAAGTTTTTCTATTTGGAATTGTGTTAGGTCTAATTCCTATTACTTTGGCTGGATTATTTGTAACTGCCTATTTACAATACAGGCGTGGCGATCAGTTAGACCTTTGATTAATTAATATCTCTTTTTTTGATTGACCTCCTCCTTTCTTTAATATCTAGGAGGTCAAATAAAGATTGCTGTTCCAGTTAGTGTTTCAGTCAAATTCCATCGAAGAAGATACAAATCACGCTCTGTAGGATTTGAACCTACGACATCGGGTTTTGGAGACCCACGTTCTACCGAACTGAACTAAGAGCGCTTTCTTCTCATAAAAGAAAAGACTGTAAAGAAAAGGATTGGCCCCAATACATCTTGTATGCATACACATATAGTATCATCATAAGAATAAAAGATTCTATATGATATGTCCAACGTGAATTGATCTCAAAAAATCCCTCGTTACTGCTCAAAGGAGCAGTAATAGGTAGGGATGACAGGATTTGAACCCGTGACATTTTGTACCCAAAACAAACGCGCTACCAAGCTGCGCTACATCCCTTCCATTGGTCTACAGTGTCATTGTAGAGAATTCCTGTCTTGTTTTCCACATCGTTATTGCCTCTATTAAAATCTAGAATTTTTATGTCCATTTCGCCTTTTTGGTCTCATTTAACATATAATAATAGTAAAATACTTCTGGAACCCCTAGGAAAAATAAACGAGTCTTTTTGGGGAATAGTGGGGAAGAAAAGGACGTTTTTTCTGTATTTAACAAAAAGGAAATCTTATTTACTGGATGATTGTACATTTCAATATGTATTATCTTATGTATGTATTACTATAAAAGGAGGTTTTTCAATGCGAGATCTAAAAACATATCTTTCCGTGGCACCGGTACTAAGTACTCTATGGTTCGGTTCTTTGGCAGGTTTATTGATAGAGATTAATCGTTTTTTCCCGGATGCGTTGACGTTCCCCTTTTTTTCATTCTAGTTATTGACGTGGGAAGGAATAAAGAAGATTAGAGATACAATTAAATAAAGCCCCTTCTTTTCTCTTTTTTCCCTAGAAAAAGGGAGGAAAGAGAAAGAATATTATATTCAACAGCTGTGAGAGTCGGGTTCAGGTTGGAATTAAATTAATATGAATTTCTATGTATTAAATTTCTATGGAAGTCGAATACAAACTCTGGTTCTAGGGAAAGCGTATTCTAGACGATAATTATATGAAATACTGTACTGTTGAAATATAGTTTAGAAATCTTTCTATCGTATTTCCTATATTGATTGTAATGAAATCTTGCATAAGAGGATAGCTAGTTACAAATTTTTTCCTTCCTTTCTTCTTTTTCGTTTCGAATTGAAAAAGGAAGAGTTGAGTAAATGAAAAATCCAAAGGAGGTTCATGGCTAAGGGTAAAGATGTGCGAATACCGGTTCTTTTGGAATGTACCGCTTGTGTTCGAAACGGTGTTAATAAGGAATCAACGGGGATTTCCAGATATATTACTCAAAAGAACCGGCACAATACGCCTAATCGATTGGAGTTGCTAAAATTCTGTCCATATTGTAACAAACATACGATTCATGGGGAGATAAAGAAATAGATCGAACGAACCGAGCACCGGCGCCCTTATCTTTCTTACAAGGAAAGGGCAAAAATGACATTATATATATAACATATTTAACATAGTTAAAGATAATTATAAACAAACCAAATCCTATTTATTTATTCTAATAAAAGATACGGTTGAAATAGGATTTTAGGGATAAGAAATAAACTAACCAAACCATGGAAAAATCTAAGCGAACTTTTCTTAAATCCAAGCGATCTTTTCGTAGGCGTTTGCCCCCGATCCAATCGGGGGATCGAATTGATTATAAAAACATGAGTTTAATTAGTCGATTTATTAGTGAACAGGGAAAAATATTATCTAGACGAGTGAATAGATTGACCTTGAAACAACAACGATTAATTACTATTGCTATAAAACAAGCTCGTATTTTATCTTTGTTACCTTTTCTTAATAATGAGAAACAATTTGAAAGAACCGAGTCGACCACCAGAACTCCCAGTCTTAGAGCCAGAAAAAGATAGGTTTACTCTTTCTTCACTTGAATTCAAATGCCCATCCGAACTCAAACGCGGATTTCTTTTTTGTTGGAAAAATCCAAGAATCCGGATTGAAGTCTCGTGTCGTAAGAAAAAAAAAAGAATAATCTGGGAAGAATAAAATTTTTTATTGAACGTGTTGATTCATATTTATTTTGACTACTTTCTGATATTTTATCATATTCTAATTCTATTCATTTTTATTCGATCTTCCCGGAGTTCATTCTCCGGGCAACTCCGTTTAACCGGTGGATTCTTTCCAACCTACTTCTTTTATGATCTCATTGGAAATCATATAAAGACAATTCCTATTTGATATAGCTATTTGTGCAAGTATTTTACGATTAAGAAGCAACTGTCTCTTGTACAGATCATTTATTAATCTACTATAACTATAGCATACCCCCCTTTCACGAATTGCTGCATTTATTCGAGTGATCCACAAACGACGAAAGTTTATTTTTTGCCTATCCCTATCCCGATGAGCCGAAACCAAAGCTCTTATTTTTTGTTGAGTAATAGTTCGAGTAAGTCTTGAATGAGCCCCCCGAAAGCTTGATGCAAATAAACGAATTTTTGTTCTACGTCTCCGAGCGATATATCCCCGTCTAATTCTGGTCATTGAATAAATGAAACTTTAACGAATAACTAATAGATTTCCTTTCTTTCAGTTATTCTTTTGCCCCTTTCCTAGTATATTAATAACAAAACGGATTTTTCCAATGTATAAACTAAAAATTCCAATGGCTTTCGCTACTATAACCTTCCCAACCACGATTTTTTATTTTTTTATAGGCATTTCACCTCGAAATACGAAATTGTACTATACTAGGTTAAAAAAAATAGCAATGATAACTAAATAGTGGATTCCATCGTTTCTATGGTTACTTCTTAAACGGTGAGGTCTTCTCTATACACCGGAGCCCTTACTTCATTTAATCAATGTTATTGCTAACTTGTATAGTTCACATTCTTCGGCTCTACCCATGAATTATCCAGTAATAGGTCTTTCACAACGAGCTCTACCTATACAGTAACGGTATTTAATTATGAAAGTTGGCTGGGTAGCTGACCCTGTTAGTCCGTTCTTGCAAGAGGGGTCTATGTTACTAAGATTTCCTCCGCTTAATGGATAACCATTTGCTACCAATGGAGAATTACTTCTCATCTTGAATTGAGGTGAGTGGTTTTACACCAATAGAAACCATAAATTTCATACACAATAAAAGGGATATGACCCCATTTTCTTATTTTTAGATAGTAAATGTAGTTTGTTTTTCCGTTCTATCCTATTTGATCATTGATATTCGAACATTGTTCTCTTTCCTTTGTTCTAGTTTATGATCTGAACGAGTCGCACATACACCCTAGTACATGTTCCTCGACGCTGAGGGCATCCCCGAAGCGCGGGGGATTTTGTGACATTTCTGATTGGCTGTCTTGTATTTCTAATAAGTTGTTTAATCGTTGGCATGTTGAATCATATACATAATGGGCTGGTTTAGATCGATCCTAACCGTATGATTATGAATGACTTTTATTCAATAGAATAGAATCGATAGATCAATAGAATCATCAATCAATAGATAGTAAATAAATAAAAGTCATAGAATATTAAACGCGGCAGGGTTCATTTTAAATCACGAATTGACGCGAAATTCAGGCTATTTATTGTCATTCAACCGCTACAAGATCAACAATTCCATAAGCTTGGGCCTCTGTTGCTGACATAAAAATATCTCTTTCCATGTCTTCGGATACAACCCAGAAGGGTTTCCCCGTTCTTTGTACATAAACCCTTGTCAGGGTTTCACGTAGTTTCAGCAGTTCTCCCACTTCCAGGATGAATTCTCCCGTTGCTACTTCAGAAAAAGAACCAGCGGGTTGATGGATCATTACCCTGATGATATAAGATAAAAAAGGTTTCTCTATTTCGCATGATGAGGGGAAGATAAAAGAAAGATAAAAGAATAACAAGAAAAAAGATAGAATCGAACAACCGTACGGGCATTATGCATTGCATACGGCTCTACAATAAAATTGACCCTTACCTTCAAAAAAATAGGATCGATCAGACCCCGATCGGTAAATGATCAACTTACCACCCTTCTTTTCGGAGGAATTCAAAAATACTATGATGGCTCCGTTGCTTTCTATATTTATTATATTTTTTTGTCTGTGATTTGTCTGTCATTCAGCAATCCCAAGGTTGCTTTTTTGTTTGATCAAATAAACTAAGGAAAAAAGAATCTTGTTTTTTTTTTCGCTCTATACTATAAATATTGTTAAGAGACCTCAGGTGTGAAAAAAGTTTGTGACGCTGAACTGGACTTCCGATAATAAAATAGGAAATACCTTTTTCTCATATTACTCTCTCAATACATAATCTAATGTTTTGAAAACAAAATTTCTTATATCGAATTCAAAGTGCCATGCTATTATTACTTAAATATTCATATTTCATATGGCGAAGGCATAGTCTTCTTTTTTCTCTCAAATAAAAGCCTCATTGGCGCCAAGCGTGAGGGAATGCTAGACGTTTGGTAA